GGGATCCTCTGGATGAAGACATGGTCTCTCTAGATCCCATTGAATTTCATTCGGAGGAGGAACCTTATAAAGAGCGTATTGATTCTTATCAAAGAAAGACAGGATTAACTGAGGCTGTTCAAACAGGCACAGGTCAACTAAATGGTATTCCTATAGCAATTGGGGTTATGGATTTTCAATTTATGGGGGGTAGTATGGGATCTGTAGTAGGCGAGAAAATCACCCGTTTGGTCGAGTATGCTACCAATAAATTTCTACCTCTTATTCTAGTATGTGCTTCTGGAGGAGCACGCATGCAAGAAGGAAGTTTGAGCTTGATGCAAATGGCTAAAATATCTGCTGCTTTATATGATTATCAATCAAATAAAAAGTTATTCTATGTATCAATCCTTACATCCCCTACTACTGGTGGGGTGACAGCCAGTTTTGGTATGTTGGGGGATATCATTATTGCCGAACCCAATGCCTACATTGCATTTGCGGGTAAACGAGTAATTGAACAAACATTGAATAAGACAGTACCTGAAGGGTCACAAGCGGCTGAATATTTATTCCATAAAGGCTTATTCGATTCAATTGTACCACGTAATCTTTTAAAAGGCGTTCTCAATGAGTTATTTCAGCTCCACACTTTCTTTCCTTTAGAATCAAAATTCAATAAAGTAGAGCTCTAAATTCAATTATTTTTTTGTGGCGAACAAGTAGTTACTTTATCAGAATCAAAGTAAAAATGAGAAGGATTGGGTTTTCTAAAGTTGCAGAAAATTCGTTATGTTGTTTTCGAGATGTTTTTTACCCATATTACTTATACTAATTAGTAATTAGAAAACTTCTATCAACAAGATGAAAGGGTTAATTCTTATTTTTGTGACATTATATTAGATATTAGGCAAGGCAAATAAAACTAATTTAACCTTAATGTTCCGTATGTATTATGTATATATAATATAATTCAAATAGATATTAGATATATAGAGTCTTGCCTCTTTCCATATCTCCCAAGAATTTTCATTATTACTAAATTACCAATAAAATCTCTGTTGGATCGTATTCTAACGGAAATTTGTAAGAAACTCTTTATGAAATTAAAATTAGAAGACAATAATCAAAAAAGCATATGAAATAAATGGATTATCATACATATATTCCATTCTATATTCCTTGCACTTATTATATACTCACTTATAGTATAATTATATATGAATTATAATTAATAACTCATTTAAAAATATATAATATAAGAATAACAGGTACAAATATTAAATCGGGGTACCCATTCTATGACAACTCTCAACTTACCCTCTATTTTCGTGCCGTTAGTGGGCCTAGTATTTCCAGCAATTGCAATGGTTTCTTTATTTCTTCATGTTCAAAGAAACAAGATTTTTTAAATCCGACTTTTTTCAAGACTTAGACATGTATCATAACATGATATCCACTTTGTAGAATGTCATATTAAGATGCGGCTTCCTCAGTGGATCGTATGAAGGGGATGCTCATATTTTAGATTTAGCCGATTTGATTAATTACGTCTATAAGGTTCACATCAGAATAGTGCGAGTTGATGAGAGTTACTTCGGAAACAAAAAAAGAGTAAAGTCCAATTTCTTTTGGTTATTCTCTCAATTCCAATAAAATGCAACTGGATCTAGTATGAGTTGGCGATCAGAACATATATGGATAGAACTTATAACGGGATCTCGAAAAACAAGTAATTTTTGCTGGGCCTTTATCCTTTTTTTAGGTTCATTGGGATTCTTATTGGTTGGAACTTCCAGTTATCTTGGTAGAAATTTGATATCTTTATTTCCGTCTCAGCAACTACTTTTTTTTCCACAAGGGATCGTGATGTCTTTCTATGGCATCGCGGGTCTCTTTATTAGCTCCTATTTGTGGTGCACAATTTCGTGGAATGTAGGTAGTGGTTATGATCGCTTCGATAGAAAAAAAGGAATTTTGTGTATTTTTCGTTGGGGATTTCCTGGAAAAAATCGTCGCATCTTTCTTCGATTCCTTATGAAAGATATTCAGTCCATCAAAATAGAAGTTAAAGAGGGTATTTCTGCCCGTCGTGTCCTTTATATGGATATCCGAGGCCAGGGGATCATTCCCTTAACTCGTACTGATGAGAATTTAACCCCACGAGAAATTGAACAAAAAGCTGCCGAATTGGCCTATTTCTTGCGTGTACCAATTGAAGTATTTTGAACTGAATTGAATTGAAAATTCAGTAATAAAACAAGTAACAAATTGAAATAACTAATAGATCCATCTCCTATAGCAAACCATTCTATTTTTTTTGGTAGAAATAATTTTCATTTTAGGTCCCATTTTTGGAATTGATACATTGGATTAGATACAGATGGGTCATTTCTTTGGACTTTTTAATTAAATAACCCAAAAATTCAATCTCTTCTAATGATAACTAATCATAATTCTAAAATTTCTATCTTGTTTTGCCACTTATTTTTGATCATCACATCACACTATTCTTCAGAGGTTTTTCCCGAATGGTGGGCGTGAGCAATCGGAGAAATTTTTGGAAACATTTGATATTTTGATAGAAAGGGAGTTAGTTCATTTCCAAATACGAACAATATTAAGATTCATTACTTCAAATGGCTTTTTGGGGCATTTATCAAAAGGACGCAATTGATATGAATTTGCCCAATTGAGATATCTGGAACCAAAGCACTATTTTTTATTATTTCTTCATTCGAATTCGAAGTGGACTCTTATTCTATATTCTTTCGCGATTCAAGGAATAACCAATAAATCACAAATAAAAACCATTAAGAGGCTCTATACTTTGTATATGTATATAGAATTCATGCTTGATAGAAATAGTAGATCACATAGAGTCGACAAATGAGGTGGGTTCATTAAGAATTCACAGATGAAAAAAAAAAAATGGCAAAAAAGAAAGCATTCACTCCCCTGCTATATCTTGTATCTATAGTATTTGTGCCCTGGTGGATCTCTCTAGTATTTAATAAAAGTATGGAATCCAGGGTTACGAATTGGTGGAATACTAGGCAATCCAAAATGTTTTTGAATGATATTCAAGAAAATCATATTCTCGAAAAATTCATAGAACTAGAGGAACTTTTCTTGTTGAACGAAATGATAAAGGAATATCCAGAGACACATCTACAAAAGCTTAGTATAGGAATCCACAACGAAACGATCCAATTGATCAAGATGCACAATGAGGATCGTATCCATACGATTTTACACTTCTCGACAAATATAATATATTTCCTTATTCTAAGTGGTTATTCTATTCTAGGTAATGAAGAGCTTGTTATTCTTAACTCTTGGGTTCAGGAATTCTTATATAACTTAAGCGACACAATAAAAGCTTTTTCTATTCTTTTATTAACTGATTTGTGTATCGGATTCCATTCGCCCAATGGTTGGGAACGAATGCTTGGCTCTGTCTACAAAGATTTTGGATTTCCTCATAACGATCAAATTACATCTGGTCTTGTTTCCACTTTTCCAGTCATTCTAGATACAATTTTAAAATATTGGATCTTCCGTTATTTAAATCGTGTATCTCCATCACTCGTAGTGATTTATCATTCAATGAATGATTGAAAAACGATCCGCTAATATGAATCCAAATATAATCTTTGTACATAAACAAAGTGAAGCGTTCACAATTGTAATTACTCTTTATATTTCTCCAGAGGATTTCTACTCTATTCTAGTAAACTTATTTCAGTACATAGCAAAATCGTGGATAGGGAACTATACTAGCAACCTACCCAATTTATTGTAGAAATTTGGGGCTCAATGATTGGACCATGCAAACTCGAAATACCTTTTCTTGGACAAAGGAACAGATTACTCGATCCATTTCCGTATCGCTCATGATATATATAATAACTCGGACATATATTTCAAATGCATATCCCATTTTTGCACAACAGGGTTATGAAAATCCAAGAGAAGCGACTGGGCGTATTGTATGTGCCAATTGCCATTTAGCTAATAAGCCCGTAGATATTGAGGTTCCACAAACAGTACTTCCTGATACTGTATTTGAAGCAATTGTTCGAATTCCTTATGATATGCAACTGAAACAGGTTCTTGCTAATGGTAAAAAGGGGGGGTTGAATGTGGGGGCTGTCCTTATTTTACCCGAGGGGTTTGAATTAGCCCCTCCCGATCGTATTTCTCCCGAGATGAAAGAAAAGATAGGCAATCTATCTTTTCAAAGCTATCGCCCCACCAAAAAGAATATTCTTGTGATAGGTCCTATTCCTGGTCAGAAATATAGTGAAATAACCTTTCCTATTCTTTCTCCCGACCCTGCTAGTAAGAAAGATGTTCACTTCTTAAAATATCCCATATATGTAGGTGGGAACAGGGGACGGGGCCAGATTTATCCCGATGGGAGCAAGAGTAACAATACAGTTTATAATGCTACAGCAGCAGGTATAGTAAACAAAATTATAAGAAAAGAAAAGGGGGGATACGAAATAACTATCGCGGATCCATCGGATGGACGTCAAGTGGTTGATATTATTCCTACAGGACCAGAACTTCTTGTTTCAGAAGGTGAATCTATCAAACTTGATCAACCATTAACGAGTAATCCTAATGTGGGTGGATTTGGTCAAGGAGATGCCGAAATAGTACTTCAAGATCCATTACGTGTCCAAGGACTTTTGTTCTTCTTGGCATCCGTTATTTTAGCACAAATCTTTTTAGTTCTTAAGAAGAAACAGTTTGAGAAGGTCCAATTGTCTGAAATGAATTTCTAGATCCGCAAATTTATGAGTATTAAGTTCGTAAAAAGAACAAAATTTTTTTAGGAGGGATTATTCGTCTTCCTAGTCTTCGACACAAGAAAGGGATGTGGAAAATTCCTTTTCTTGTGTCCAACTAATAATAATTCTTGATCACGATTTGTCAAAGATTCCTATTTTTAGTTTCAATTTTTCTAGGGTTCTCAGAATCTTTTTTTTTTTTTTTATGTGACGTATAAGAAG